TTGATAAACACTATATTGTAATATCCATCTATATAACCTCGGGAATATGACCAATTATATAGAAGACTTGAAAAATGACCTAGAATTCCTTCTAATTGAAGATCAGTTTTTTGCCGTAGGTCCCGCGGAAAAAAAGGAATGGGTCCGTACAGAATGGAAGCAGTAAATATTCCCAGAGATGCTGTACCAACTGAAACAGTTGCATTTGCTATAAATTCTAATAACCAATTTTCATAATTTATTTGATTAGAAAGACTCAATGATGGATCTAGCCAATGAGATAATAAATCGGGACCCATTTCTTCTTGATAAGAAGGAACTCCTATAAATCCAACCAACAAAGTAGGTATTGTTAATATAAGTAAAGGAAATAACATTGTATTATCTGATTCTTTAGGATGCGGAGAATATTCCTCTCGAGAAGATTGAGTTGAAACAGAATTCTTGACATTTTTGTCACTAAATTCTTGAATATTTTCTGAAGGGTCAAATGATTCTATCCTATTCTGCGCAAGCGGCAATGCAGAATCCGTTTGTTTTTGACTAGATGTTCCAAATCGTGAATTTTCCCATGGAGAGACATAAGAAGAAATTAAATTTTTGGATGGATTGGCACGAAAATCTCCTTCGAGAGTAAGGGAATACATACGAAACGTATAAAATCCAGTTAATCCTGCTGTGAACCGGGCTATCCATCCAAGAATAGGAAAATATAACCAACTATCAGCAATAATTTCATCTTTAGACCAGAAACAAGCGAGAGGTGGAATACCACAAAGAGAAAGTGTACCTAAAAGAAAAGTGGTTCCTGTGATTGGCACATATTTTCTCAAACCACCCATAAGAGCTATATTTTGGCTTTTGTCGGGACAATATCCAACAATAGGTTCCATGGAATGAATTACTGATCCAGATCCGGGAGATGATAAAGCCTTAGGATAAGCATGTGTAATAAGATGAAACGAAGCGGCTCGATAGGAACCTATACCCAGAGCTAGCATCATATAACCTAATTGAGACATAGTAGAATAAGCTAAAACTCTTTTAAGATCTTTTTGAGCAAGAGCTACAGTAGCTCCTAATGAAGCTGTTACTCCACCTACCCAGGAAATTGAACTCATCACGAGAGGTAAAGTTTGAAAAAGCGGGAACATTCGAGCCACGAGAAAAATTCCTGCAGCTACCATAGTAGCAGCATGAATAGGAGCTGAAATAGGAGTAGGTCCTTCCATTGCATCAGGCAACCATACATGGAGTGGAAATTGTGCAGATTTAGCTACTGGACCCAGAGGGAAAAGAAGAGCACAAGGAGTAGCAAGAAATAAACTAACCTCATGATTAGCAAGCGACTCATTAAATCGTTCAAATAAATCCTCGAATTTGAAACTGCCTGTTATCCAATAAAAACCTGAAGTTCCTAATAATAATCCAAAATCTCCCACACGATTAGTTATAAAAGCTTTTTGACAAGCATTAGCTGCACTTGGTCGGGTGAACCAGAAACCTATTAATAAATAGGAGCACATTCCTACTAATTCCCGAAAAATATAAATTTGTATCAAATTGGGGCTGATAACTAGTCCTAGCATAGAAGCAGTGGAGAGACTAAGATAAGCAAAAAACCTGACATATCCTTGGTCATGGGACATGTAACTATCACTGTGAATCATAACCGTAACTCCTATAGTAGTAACTAATACTAGCATAATAGAAGTGAGTGGATCGATTGGATAACCTACTTCTAGAGTAACATCTTGATCGGGAATCCAAGACCATAAATACCGATAGGTGGGACTACCAGCAATTTGTTGCCAAAGAAGGTCGAAAGAAATAAACATAGCTATGCTTAGCAGTAAGGTACTGATAATGGCATATGTACGACGAAGACTCTTGGTTGCCTTCATTCCATTATTTATTCAACCTTAATTCCACTAAATACAAACTAATTATAATATGTTATAATATTGTACATAAACTAATAAATCCGTAGTAGTAATAGATACAATACTTATTGATTGGATACCTAATAATACTAGGATCTAATTAGAGTATGACCAAAATGGTTAATCTTTGAGTATCGAGTAGGTCAAAAAAATGAAATTAGCAATTTATGGAAAAGGTGGAATCGGTAAATCAACCACAAGTTGTAATATTTCGATCGCTTTGGCAAGACGGGGTAAACGAGTTTTACAAATTGGGTGTGATCCCAAACATGATAGTACTTTTACCCTCACAGGATTTCTCATACCCACTATTATAGATACTTTACAAATCAAAGATTATCATTATGAGGATGTTTGGCCTGAAGATGTTATTCATAAAGGTTATGGAGGAGTTGATCGTGTAGAAGCAGGAGGACCGCCCGCAGGAGCTGGATGCGGAGGATACGTAGTGGGGGAGACTGTTAAATTGTCAAAAGAATTGAATGCTTTTTATGAATATGATATTATTCTGTTTGATGTACTGGGTGATGCAGTTCGTGGAGGTTTTGCCTCTCCATTAAATTATGCGGATTATTGTATTATCATTGCAGACAATGGATTTGATGCTTTACTTGCGACTAATCGTATTGCTGCTTCCGTTAGAGAAAAAGCCCGTACGCGTACACACCCACTTCGATTAGCAGGCTTGGTTGGGAATCGCACATCGGAGAGAGATCTTATTGATAAATATGTAGAAGTTTGTCCAATGCCCATATTAGAAATATTACCTCTTATTGAAGACATTCGAGTATCTAGAATAAAAGGTAAAACTTTATTTGAAATGGTTGAATCTCAACCTTATCTTAACTATGTTTGTGATTTTTATTTAAATACAGCAGATCAGATATTGTCTAAACCAGAGGGAATTATACCGAAAGAAATTTCCGATCGAGAATTATTTAGTTTACTTTCCGATTTTTACTTAAATCCTGTTGGGAATGAAGAACAAGAGAATAAAGAAAATTTGCTTGATTCTGTAGTACTGATTCAAGACCTAAATCATTTTGTTTATAAACCTAGGAAATATACCTCTATGGCGGTGGAAATATCTGAAACTCTCACTTTCGAATGTGAAACAGGTAATTATCATACTTTTTGTCCTATTAGCTGCGTAGCCTGGTTATACCAAAAAATTGAAGATAGTTTTTTCCTAGTAGTAGGTACAAAGACATGTGGTTATTTTTCACAAAATTCCCTTGGAGTTATGATTTTTGCGGAACCGCGTTATGCTATGGCGGAATTGGAAGAGGGAGATATTCCAGCTCAATTAAATGATTATGGAGAATCAAAAAGATTGTGTATTCAAATAATTAAGAATAGAAATCCTAGTGTTATTATATGGATTGGTACCTGTACCACGGAAATAATAAAAATGGATTTGGAGGGCATAGCACCAAAACTAGAAGCGGAAATTGGGGTACCCATTGTAGTAGCAAGAGCAAATGGACTTGACTATGCTTTTACTCAGGGAGAAGATACAGTACTAGCTGCTGTGACACACCGTTGTCCAGAACGAAAATCATCTGTTGGTGGGCAGAATCAACCGGTACAAGATGAAGAATTACAAGAATTTTTTTCTTTTCTTCCTCCTAATGATGAAAACGTAAAAAAAACAGTTGTAGGTTCGCAAAAAAATCCTCCTTTAGTTCTTTTTGGATCCCTACCTTCAGCCGTTGCTCACCAACCCAGTTCAGAATTGAAACGACAATCCATTCAAATATCGGGTTGGATACCCACTGAAAGATATAACAATCTTCCGTCACTAGGTGATGAAGTTTATGTTTGTGGTGTTAATCCATTCCTAAGTCGTACAGCTACAAGTTTGATGCGACGTCGGAAGTGTCAATTAATTGGAGCACCTTTTCCTATTGGTCCTGATGGAACACGTGCTTGGATCGAAAAAATTTGTTCCGTATTCGGCATTGAAGCTCAAGGTTTGGAAAAAAGGGAAAAAAAAGTGTGGGATAGTTTGGAAAATTATCTTGATCAAGTACGTGGAAAATCTGTTTTTTTTATGGGTGATAACCCCCTAGAAATATCTCTAGCACGATTTTTAATTAGATGTGGAATGACTGTTTATGAAATTGGTATTCCTTATATGGACAAAAGATATCAAGCCGCTGAATTATATTTTTTACAAAATACATGTAGGGACATGCGTATACCCATGCCACGAATTGTGGAAAAACCGGACAATTATAATCAATTACAACGTATGTATGAATTACAACCCGACTTAGTCTTCACTGGAATGGCTCATGCTAATCCATTACAGGCAAGAGGAATTAATACAAGGTGGTCAATCGAATTTACCTTTGCTCAAATTCATGGATTTACTAATGCAAAGGAGATTCTTAAACTTATTATACGTCCCTTGAAAGATAACAATGATTTTAAAAACTTTGATTGGACCAATTTAGTAAGGAAGGACAACAATTCATTAAATTAATAATTAATTTTGTGAAAAAACTTATTAATAAGGAATAAGTTTTTCTAATATAATTGTATTGAGCGGTGGTTACTACTAATAATAATAAAAAATAATAAGAAGTTATTAATTAATGATAAAATTAGGATAATACTCTATCTTAAAATTTATCTTAAAAAATGAACGTTACTTGACCCTATTCATTGTTCATTAATAAAGTATTATGGAATTTATTCGAATTCCTTCCATGCTCTTGAATAGGGTAATACTTTGTCAAAAAAATGAACGTTAATGGACCCTACTTTTATGTTTATAAATTAAAAAAGATTATGGAATTTATTCCATTCCCTTTTTATGCTCTTGAGAAAGGTATTTCACTACGATAACAAGTATTCCCTTACTGCTTTCTGTATTATGGGTTCTGATATCATGGATAAATATTTCGGGTCCAATTCCAAATATTTCAGGTTCACTCACATTATTTGGACTTTATTATGGATTCCTTGCAGCATTACCCATTGGTCTTTCCCAAATTCTAACGATAAGAGCCTTTCTTTTAGGAGGAAATACTGGGGGTACACTAGCTGTAAGCGGTTCGATTATGGGGCAACTAATAACAAATTTGTCAATATACTATTGGCCCATCTACGTTATGTTGTTGAAACCCCATGCAATAACTTTGCTAGTTTTACCATACATGTTATTCTATTGGTATCGAACCAAGGATCTTTTGTATGATCAACCCCCAAATCCGGTAGAATCACTTAATGATGCTCAAGTTCGTCAAATATTTTTAGATAGTTTTATTTTATCATTATTAAATCCTGTAATTTTACCAAGTCCCGTATTCGCAAGATCATTAAACCTTTTTATTTTTCGCTATAGCAACAAAATTTCATTTGTAATAAGTAGCTCCTTTGGCTGGTTAGGTGGTTACATTTTATTCATAAATCTAATTAAATTGCTTATGGTTCGTATAGAACGTGATTCATCTGTTAATTATCCTTTGATAAAAAGTATAATTAATCAAATATTTAGTATTATTATTTTAGCTCTTCGTTTATTATACTTGGGCAGAGCTCCGGTACCCCTTTTTACTAAGAAAATACATGATGGATTCGAATCAGACGAAAATCAAATTGTAAAATCGTTATGGTTAAATAAACCATGGCCTACTGTTTTGTTTGATTATCGTAAGTGGAACCGACCGTTTCGGTATATTCAGAATGGTCCCAACGGTGATAGTCCCGTAAAAAAACAAGTATCTCAATATTTTTTTGACACATGTTCAAGTGATGGAAGACAAAGAATATCTTTTACATCTTTACCTAGTTCCTCAACCTTTCAAAAAGATCTAAAAGAATATTTAAATATTTCAGAGATTTCTCCGTCATCTGAAGATATTTATGATAAATGGATTCATATTGAGGAAAAAAGAAAGAATAATTCAAATGATGGATTAACGAATAGGGTTCAAGCTCTAGACAATAGATTCTTAATGATAAACGTTACCGAATACAGAAATGAATTATGCGATCATAAAGAAAATGTATCTATTAAGACTTATGATCCTTTTTTAAATAAAGGATTTCGTGGAAAAATCGCAATATCGGAGTCACCCTGGATTTTTGATGAAAAGCCTCTCGAATCGACGAGAAGACAAATAATGTTGAATATATCCAAAAGGAATAATAAACTCAAAGATTGGATTTATATTTGCTGGCAAGGATTGGAACGCAAAAAATTATCACTACCTTGGGAACCATTAACCCCAGATGCTTTTAATTCATTCAATTTGATTGCTAAGGAAGTATCAAACGATGAAGAACCTAGAACAGATTTAAAACAAGTTGATTTTTATGAAGAACAAACATTAGTAACTTTAGATGAGCAAAATATTTCTTCGGAATTATTTGCAACAGTAACCGAACATACAAACGATTTGCATGAACGGACAACTACGAAATCGAGTATTAACTGGGAACACGTTTTAAATCTTTCTTCTAAAAAACGAGATTATTATTCTAGGTATTTGGAAAACATCAAATGGCATAAACTTCTAAATTATTGGAAAAAATTATTTTTGGATAGCTCTACAAAAGTAAGGGATACTTTATTTTTGATTACACAGGCATTTGGGATCCGGAATGAATATCAAGTTCAGGACGTTGTAAAAGAAATGCCTCGATGGACTTCGAAATTAGCAAACTATAAGTTTGATGTTATAGGTATTACATTTAGTGATGTTCGTTACAGAAAATTAAAAAATTTTGATTATGTTTTTGAAACAGTGGATCAGGAAATTGAAATTGAAACAAATGAACCATTTAGAATCGTGAAACGTTTTTCGCAACAATCAGATTTTCGTCGAAACCTTGTAATAGGATCTATGCGTGCCCGGAGACGCAAAACCTTGATATGGAATTCCTTACAACTCAAAACACATTCTCCATTTTTTTTGAGAATAATGGATGAAACCACTCCACTTAAAATTCCTTTAAAAGTGTCGAATAAGATAGATACAAAATCAACTTTTACACCTTTTACAAAAATAAAGCAGGGATTAATACCTTTTTTTTCAGATTCTGATGATGAAAAAGTATTTGCTGCGGAAAAAACAGAATTGGATCGTCTTACAATAGCAAACAAATGGGATTTTGCATCGGCTCATTGGGGGAGGGGCTTTCCATTAGTAATCCAATCATACTTAAGAAAGTATGTAGTAATACCTGTATTAATAATATCCAAAAATATTAGTCGTATTTTATTATTCCAAGTTCCTGAATGGAAAGAAGATTGGAATGAATGGAGTAAAGAAATTCATGTAAAATGTAATTATGATGGTACTGAGGTTTCAGTGCACCAATTACCGAGCCTATGGCATAGGGAGGGTCTTCAAATAAAAATTCTTTATCCTTTTCATTTAAAACCTTGGCATAATTCTAAATTAAGACAATTGGAATTTCTAGATAATTTAGATATTAAAAATTTTGGTGATGGAGATGAAATTGAAAAGACTCTTTTGTATGATGGAATAAAAGATTCATATACTTCAGCGGAGAGGAAAAAAATTGATTATAGTTATTTAACAATCTGGGGAAACCAAACCGATTCACCTTTTGGTAATACGAAGAAACAACCCTTTTTTTGGAAACCTGTCATTAAAGAATTGAGGAAAAAACGGAAGAGAATTTTATCGAAAATTACACAAAATTTTAAAATTTATTACAAGTTTTTTCCATTAGGACAAAAGTCTAATATTTATAACGAATCTGATGTTCCTGCAGTATCGAAAACCCGAGCGGATAAATCTAAAAACAACGATATATTTGAATTTGAACCGGATGATAAAGACAAAAACGAAGAGAGGGATTTCAAAATAAATAACGAAATTTTTGATGAATTACCCATTGGAATTACACCTAAAAGTAGTAACAATCTTTCTTTACAAAATTCAAATAAAATTGAGTACGGAACTGGAGTATTTACTCGAGAATCAGGAAATGATGTAACCCCAAATAGTAATGAAATTGAGCGAATCACTAAACACTTTTTTGATGAAGTACAAACTAATACCGATTCGAAAGTAATAAGTGATGAGTATCCCAATGATGGGAAAAAACTAAAATTGAGAAAAATATTGATTAAATTTTATCAACAAATTATAAGATTACGTAGGAAAAGTACGCAATTGATTCATGAACGGATTAATTCAATAAATATTTTTTCCGAAGAAATAAATAGAAATGTTTTAAAAAATATTTTTTATTTAATCCGATTCAAAATAAAATTAATGATTAATTTTGTAAAGAATATTTTCATAAATTGTAATGAAGTAATTCATTCTTATAATAATATTTTCCGCTTACAAACAAAGTATGATAAGTATGTTAATCAAGATTTAATTGTTTCTGGTAAGGAAGGGCAAGATCCAGAATTTAATTCTGATCAGGGTATAGATTCGGTATCTCAAGCAGATGTTTTTCATGGGGTACGGCAATCAAAAACAATAAATAAGTCTTATTTAAAAAATTTCTTAAAATACTGGAATTTATATTATTTCATTGGGGAAAATTATGAAAAAAAATTAAAAGTTATTTTGGATGAAAAAGGAATATTGGGTGTTGGGGAACCACAAAATTTGAGTGAAGAGAATTGGAAGGATTGGTTACGATGTCTCCATAGATGTAAATTACCTTCACATATTTGGTGTAAGATTGTACCACGAACATGGAAAAACGAGGTGACAAAGCACTGGAAAATGGAAGAAAATTTTCCTAATCATTTTGATGAAGATATTCCTCATACATTTATGACATATTCCTCGTGGGAACGAATCGGAAAGCTTAACAGACGACACAAGTATAACCTTTTATCTTATAGTTATCTTGATTTTGCAAAAAATAGGGAAATTAAAAAATTTCCAATGTGGCAGAGTGAAGGGGAACAAACCATATTTAATAATCGTATTCGAGAAATACGTGAATGCCAATCAGTCAATAATGAAGAGAATGATAAAAGTAAAATTTATTTTGAATTCAAGATGAAGTTGTGGTTATTCCCTGAACTTATGAAAGCAAAAAAGGTTTTTGGAAGTGAAGTAATACTTATACCGGAAATTTCTCTTATAGCAGAAAAACATAATAAAAGTTTGAAGGATGAACGATTACTTGAAGATAGAGAATGTCATGAATCTATTTATCAATGGAGGCGAACATCTAAAGAATTGGAAAGAATTGTAAAAAAACTAAGAGATATCGCTTTTCTGACAATTATAATTGAAAATCAAGACAAATTCGTTTCACTTCCTGCTAATATAGTCGAAAATTTAGAAGCACTTGTTTTCTCTACTCGCGGGGACAGTGTAAAGGAAACATTTCAAAATTTAGAATTTCGTTTACCGCGAGTACTGGATGACCAAATTTTGATGTATAAGACAATAAGTACTTTACTAAAGTTTAAGAATCGATTCAAAAGAAGATTAGATTTAAATACTTTTGATGAATCTATACCGCGCATAGAAATTGTAAAAAATGGAGGAAAAACTATTTCATCAAGTTATTTTAATCTTGAAGATATTCTACTTCCAAAGCGCCGTATGGAATTGAGAATATTAAATTCTCCGGATTTGAAGGGGGATGAGAATCGAGATGCAGAATTGGATAGAGGAACCTTTGGTATAAAAAGGCAAAGCTATGAACAGTTAATAGAGGAGGATAGGGATTCTGCAAATAAAAATCAAATAATTAAACGTTTTCTTCGGCCTAGTTATCGATTAGAAGATCCGGCTTGTATGAATAGGTTTTGGTTCCACACAAACAATGGGAGTCGATTCGCTATGTTAAGAATTTGTATGTATCCCTCCATCCATGATTAAAATTTTGATATACTTTATTTCATCTTTTTTTTCATTAGTTATAAATAATAATATTTATTTGTAACTATGATCAAGATAGATATTTAATAGATATCTATAAATAATTGAATTGCGTTGCAGATACTGAGGTTGAACCATTGAAAGAGAAATATCACTACTACTACTGATTACCTGCCAATTATTAAAAATAAATAAAAATTCTCCATATAAGTAGAATTTTATTTATTTCTTTCATCTGAAGATAAACAAAATTATTTAATTCTTCAGTGATAATTTTTGAGTAGAGTGTGGTTTTACCTAATGAAAATTTTCAAATATTAAACTTTGCTATTTCATCCATTCTTTGAAAAAACTATTGAATTACTATAATTTAAAATTGTTATTCCTTTTTATAATACAATCCAGGAGCATCTGTTTCTACGACTAAAAAGAAAGATTCATTCATTCGTTTATCCTCGGTTTCTGAAGAACAAGCAGGATCTGTTGAATCTCAAGTATATAATCTAACTAATCGAGTTTCAAAACTTACCTATCATTTGAAATTGCATAGCAAAGACTATTCATCTCAGAGAGGTTTGTGGAAAATTTTAGGGAAACGTAAACGTCTCTTAGTTTATCTGCGTCGAAAAAGTCTACTTCGTTACGAAAAATTGATTAATCAATTGGGTATTCGTGTACCAAAAACAGTAAAATTTTTATAGTCTTTAGCTAAACGTCTATTGTGATTATATACTAATAAAAATAAATGGAATTTTTCTATTATTATAATTCATTCATAATTTTATTCGAAGGGGAGTGACGTATGACCATGCTTGCTACAGAGAAAAATCCCATGATAGTAAGTATGGGTCCTCATCATCCATCAATGCATGGTGTTCTTCGACTTATTGTTACTCTAGATGGTGAAAATGTTACTAATTGTGAACCTATACTTGGTTATTTGCATAGAGGAATGGAGAAAATTGCAGAGAATAGGACGATTATCCAATATCTTCCTTATGTTACACGATGGGATTACTTAGCCACTATGTTTACAGAAGCAATAACTGTAAATGCGCCAGAAAAATTGGCTAATATTCAAGTACCTAAAAGAGCTAGTTATATAAGAGTTATTATGCCAGAGTTAAGTCGCATAGCTTCTCACCTGTTATGGCTTGGACCTTTCATGGCTGATATCGGTGCGCAAACCCCTTTCTTTTACATTTTTAGAGAAAGAGAAACGATATATGATTTATTCGAAGCTGCCACCGGCATGCGAATGATGCATAATTATTTTCGTATTGGAGGAGTAGCTGTAGATTCGCCTTACGGTTGGGTAGACAAATGTTCAGATTTCTGCAATTATTCTTTACCAAAAGTGAATGAATATGAAAGACTTATCACGCGCAATCCAATTTTTTTGAAACGAGTCGAGGGAGTGGGTACTATTGGTGGAGAAGAAGCAATAAATTGGGGTTTATCCGGTCCCATGCTACGAGCTTCGGGAGTTCAGTGGGATCTTCGTAAAGTTGATCATTATGAATGTTACGACGAATCGGATTGGCAGATTCAACGGCAAGAAGAAGGAGATTCATTAGCTCGTTATTCGGTACGAATTGGAGAAACGAAAGAGTCCGTAAAAATTGTTCAACAAGCTTTAAAGGTTATTCCAGGGGGACCTTATGAAAATTTGGAGGCCCGACGACTGAATCGAGGAAAAAACTCAGAATGGAATGATTTCGAATATCAGTTTATCAGTAGGAAACCCTCCCCTACCTTTAAGTTACCCAAGCAGGAGCATTATGTAAGAGTAGAAGCTCCTAAAGGAGAATTAGGAATTTTTCTAATGGGAGATGACAGTGCTTTTCCCTGGAGATGGAAAATTCGCCCACCTGGTTTTATAAATTTGCAAATTCTTCCTCAACTAGTGGAAGGAGTTAAACTAGCAGATATTATGACAATTCTGGGTAGTATAGATATTACTATGGGAGAGGTTGATCGTCAAGATGGTGATCAATAAAAATCTTGAGGAACAAGTTATTGATCTATTTTATAAATTAGGATTTCCAAAAGATTTATTCGGCTTCATATGGATTATCACCCCCATTCTCACTTACACATTAGGAGTTACTATAGGAATTTCAGTTATAGTATGGCTCGAAAGAAAAATATCCGCAGGGGTACAACAACGTATTGGACCTGAACACGCTGGTCCTTTGGGAATTATTCAAGCATTAGCGGACGGGGCGAAACTACTGTCAAAAGAAGATATTATTCCATCTAGGGGGGATTCCTTTCTATTCAATGTTGGACCGGTTATGGTGGTCGTACCAGTATTTTTAAGTTATTTAGTGATCCCCCTTGGACATGGGATTATTCTGGCTGATCTAGACATAGGTGTTTTCTTCTGGATTGCCGTTTCAAGTGTTGCTCCTCTTGGACTTCTTACGGCGGGATACGGATCAAATAACAAATATTCTTCTTTAGGTGGTCTTCGAGCCGCAGCTCAATCTATTAGTTATGAAATTCCTTTAGCTTTGTGTGTATTATCAGTATCTCCACGTGCGACTCGTTAAAGTATTGACCAAATATTTACTTTTTTTCAATGAAAGACAAAGTCAATTAAATGGATAGTCCTTTTTTTTACTATCCTCGAAAACTGGATAGTCATATGGGTGAGATCAAACAGCTTATTTATTTGCAGCAATAAAATCAAGTCCCATCCCCTACGTACAAGAGTGAAAACATGCAGAATACAGTGAGAACTGTGTACCCCAGGTTAAGAAAATTAAGTTACCAGAGCCTGGCAGCGGGGGAGCAAAAGATAAGATGTATGAAATTTTTCTCATCATACTTCGAATCAAGCAGGAGTGGATGGTTAGGAACACTAAAATACGCAAAAGATTGGTGGAGAAGAAAAAATAGCTTTTTTTCTGAATATTCCCAAAAATAGGATAAGGACTCGGCATTAGTAGAGATGACCAAGTAGTACTTCCTTAGAACCCCGATCTGAAGTATATCCCCATCCACTCTAAAATGACTATCGGGAACGAAGTAATCCTTTTCACAGTTGTAATCTCTAATAAATAATAATAATTCAAAAAATTGATATTAATTCAAAATTACGTTTGGGAAGTAAAATCTTAAACAGATTATAGAGTTAACAAAATTAAATTTGTATAAGAAAGACAAAACTTATTATATTATAGTTTTTTATCGAGAAATCCGAGCCAGTGCTTACGAGAAACTGTGAAGGTTGAGATAAATCCAGAAGCTCCTGCCGCTAGAGCAGACGGGATTTCATCGGTTTAACTTATTGTGGGGAAGAATGAATGATGACTGCTGAAGTTTTTTTTTCTCCACCAATAGCCACTGAGGAGCCGTATGACGCTAAAGTTTCATGTACGGTTCTGGAATAGAGGTGTCAACAGTAATGTTAACATCGACTATAATTATCTAACAGCTTGAGTACAGTTGATATAGTTGAAGCACAATCTAAATATGGTTTTTGGGGATGGAATTCATGGCGTCAACCCATAGGTTTCGTAGCTTTTTTCATCTCTTCCCTAGCAGAATGTGAAAGATTGCCTTTCGATTTACCAGAAGCAGAAGAGGAATTGGTTGCGGGTTATCAGACTGAGTATTCAGGTATTAAATTTGGTTTATTTTATGTTGCCTCTCACCCAAACTTACTAACTTCTTCATTATCTGCAACGATTCTCTATTTGGGCGGATGGAATTCTCCCATCCCATTTTTATTTTTACCAAAATTTGACCGATTGGGATGGAATTCAACTGATGAAACTAGTGAGGTTATTAGTATCACAATAGCAATCATTATTACATTAGCCAAAGCTTATTCATTTCTGTTCATTTCTATCGCAACGAGGTGGACTCTACCTAGGGTAAGAATGGATCAACTACTAGATCTTGGTTGGAAATCTCTCCTGCCTGTTGCTTTGGGTAATTCATTACCAACAGCTTCTTTTCAACTTTCTTCACCATGAAATACTTACTCGAGTAATTTTTTTAAAATGTACAGATTCATTGGATTCGCCGTGGGTTAAGGGATACAAACCAAATAATTCATTCGAGGATACTTAACATGTTTTCTATGGTCGAAGGACTCCAAGTTTATGGCCAGCAAACTATACAAGCCGCAAAATACATTGGTCAAGGTTTTATGGTGACCCTAGATCACATGAATCGTTTACCTATGACCGTTCAATATCCTTACGAAAAATTAATTCCATCAGAGCGATTTCGTGGACGTATTCACTTCGAGTTTGATAAATGTATTGCTTGCGAAGTATGCGTTCGTGTATGTCCAATTAATTTACCTGTTGTTGATTGGGAATTCGAGAAAAACATAAGAAAGAAACAATTAACAAGTTACAGTATTGATTTTGGAGTTTGTATATTCTGCGGAAACTGCGTCGAGTACTGCCCCACAAATTGTTTGTCAATGACTGAAGAGTATGAACTTTCCACTTATGATCGTCATGAATTGAATCATGACCAGATTGCTTTAGGACGTTTGCCCTTATCAGTGGTTGAAGATTCTACAATTAGAGTTATTTCGGGATTAACTAAATTGCCTAAAGGAACTATGGATGGACATTCTGCTTCAAAAAACGTTACCAATTTTTTGCACTAGGTTCATAATCAGAAGTAAAAATATAAATTATTATTTAATCAACTTTTGATATAGTAACGTATATAACTCTCATTTTGTATCTTTTATATGTAGGGTAGGAAGTATACGAAAATAAGGTAATTCCTTGTTTGAGTTAGTTAATAAATTTGTGATAAAGAGGACTCTATTTTATTGTGAGCGTAATTGATTTACCCGAATTCTTTTATAAGGCTATTCTGCTTCTTATAGAGTCAGGTGTTATTCTAGGAAGTTTAGGAGTAGTTTTATTCACAAATATAGTGTATTCTGCTTTTCTTTTAGGGTGGGTTCCCGTCTGTATATCCTTCCTATATATCTTATTGAATGCGGATTTCGTAGCTGCTGTACAAATTCTAATTTATGTAGGAACCATAAATGTTTTAATTGTATTTGCTGTTATGCTGATAAACAAGCCACAATATTTTCGTTTTTTAAAATATTGGACTGTAGGAGATGGTACTGCTTTAGCACTTTGTACAAGTCCTTTTCTTTCAATAATTGCTGCAATTCTGAGTACACCATGGTCCAAAATATCTTTAATCGTATTGTCGAACAAGATCGTGGAGGAACCTTTAACAGATAACGTTCAACGTATTGGATTTCATTCATTAACTGATTCTCCGCTTCCATTCGAACTACTTTCTATAATTCTTTTAGTTGCTCCAGTAGGAGCTATTACTATGGCTCGTCGAGAAGAAGCAGTTGAAGCTGAAGAGAGTGAAGCATTAAAGACCAAAGATGATTTTCCATTTTGATAAATACTAGAGTTAAAAACTTTGTATAACTTTTGTTTATACTTTTGTATAACTTTCGTTTATACTTAAGATATAACTTAAGTTATATTAGGAGTTAATTCATTATGTTTGGACATGCACTTCTTTTAGGTGCTTTTCCGTTCTGCATCGGTATCTACGGATTGATCACGAGTCGAAACACGGTTAGAGCACTTATGTGTCTTGAGTTAATTTTCAATGCAGTTAATGTTAATTTTGTAACATTTCCTAATTATTTGGACATTCAACAAATAAAGGGGGAAATTCTTTCCGTTTTTGTTATAGCTGTTGCAGCCGCTGAAGCAGCAATAGGATCAGCCATTGTTTTAGCCATCTACCGTAATAGAGAATCAATTCGTATCGATCAATTTAATTTGTTGAAATGGTAACAGGGGTATAACTCATTTAATCCGGATAAATATATATGGTTATCCATCTATAAATATTATATTGTATATAAGAGTAATAAATATGTTATTTTGATTAATAAAGAAAAAGATTGTTTTATAAAAAAATTGATTAATATTATCTGCTACTAGTCGAAACTATTGGTCATACTAATCAAGAATTAATTATAAAAGTTTTTTTTCCTTCTATTAAAAAATATAAAATAGTTATTTATTAAGTTTATCAAGGAAATTTTACCCATGAAATATTGCCATTGGTAATATATTATAGGATCCTACCCAATCTAAGGCTTATTATACTTAATCAGTGGAAGTTAATTAATCCAATGGCACATTCAGTAAGAATTTATGATACTTGTATTGGTTGTACCCAGTGCGTAAGAGCTTGTCCTACCGATGTATTAGAAATGATACCTTGGGATGGATGTAAGGCTAATCAAATTGCTTCTGCTCCTAGAACAGAAGACTGTGTAGGTTGTAAAAGGTGTGAATCTGCCTGTCCAACAGATTTTTTGAGTATACGTGTCTATCTGGGATCCGAAACAACTCGCAGTATGGGTCTAGCCTACTGACCGGTAGACTTCAAAAAAAATTGTTGTATTTTTTTTCCTGGAAAAAAATTTTTACCTATTCAATATAAATTCATACTCATTTTGGAAAAACTCATACTCAACTTTTGAATATGGGTTTTTCCATCATGCAAGAGTACTCTCTACCTTTACTACGAGCAACTATCCATGGCTAACAATAATTGTTCTTTTGCCTATACCTGCAGGTTTATTAATTCCATTACTTCCCTCCCCCAATGGGGGAAATAAAATTATTCGATGGTATACTTTGGGCATTTGCTTGTTGGAGTTCCTCCTAATAACCCATACATTCTGTTACCATTTTGATATTGACAATCCATTCATTCAATTAAGAGAGGATTATAACTGGATAAATATCATTGATTTTCATTGGAGATTAGGAATTGATGGATTTTCTATTGGGCTTACCCCATTGACAGGATTCGTCACTACTTTAGCTACTTTAGCAGCTTGGCCAGTTACTCGAAGTCCACGATTATTCCACTCTTCAATGTTAGCAATGTACAGTGGCCAAGTAGGATTATTTACTTCTCAAGATATTTTACTTTTCTTTCTCATGTGGGAGTTGGAATTGATTCCCGTTTATTTACTTTTATCTATGTGGGGGGGGAAGAGACGTCTATATGCAGCTACAAAATTTATTTTGTACACTGCTGGTGGTTCCATCCCTCTCCTAATAGGAGCTTTAACTATGGGTCTTCACGGATTCGATGAGCCAACACTGGATTTTCAAAATTTAGCTAATAGATCCTATCCTATAGCATTAGAAATAGTTTTATATCTAAGCTTTTTCGTAGCTTATGCTGTAAAATTACCAATCTTTCCCTTACACACTTGGTTACCGGATACTCATGGAGAAGCGCATTATAGCACATGTATGCTTTTGGCTGGAATACTTCTAAAAATGGGAGGGTATGGATTGATTCGGATCAATATGGAATTACTACCGCATGCTCATTCTATATTTGCTCCGTGGTTAGTAATAGTAGGAGCTTTTCAAATCGTTTATGCAGCTTCAATCTCTTCAAGTCAACGTAATTCGAAGAGAAGAATTGCTTATTCATCAATATCTCATATGGGTTTTGTACTTATTGGAATTGGTTCTGCTACAAATATAGGTTTAAATGGAGCTATTTTACAAATGATTTCTCACGGATTAATTGGTGCTGCGCCATTCTCCCTGGCAGGAACAAGTTATGATAGGACACGTACCCCTTTCCTCGACCAAATGGGAGGAATAGGTACTTCAATGCCTAAAACATTTACCATGTTTAGTAGTTTCTCAATGGCATCCCTTGCATTACCGGGTACAAGTGGTTTTGCAGCAGAATCAATGGTTTTTCCCGGAATAGTTAGTGGTAAAAACTATTCTCTTCCTTTCAAAATAATTATAACTATAGTAGAAGCAATTGGAATAATCTTAACTCCTATTTACTTGTTATCCATGTTACGCCAAATGTTCTATGGATATTTTAATAAAGTTTCTAACCTTTCAATTTCTCATGCTATGGATTCCGGACCACGAGAAATTTTTATTTCAATTTGCTTATTATTGCCTACAATAGGCATAGGTTTGTATCCCAATCTGATTTTATCTCTATGCAATAGTAAAGTAGAATTCATTTTGTCTCACAATTTTTGAGAATAACACAGACATAATTTAAACCTTGTTATTAATTTAATCATATAATCGTATAATCGTATAATCATATAATCGTATAATCATATAATCATAGTTTTAATTTTTATTCTCACTATTCCCTTTTTATTAGGATTAAATAGTAACTGAAGTTATTTAAAATCTTAAAATTCTATGGAAATATTTTTTACTTTTCACCAAATATTTCCATAGAATTTTCAAAATTATTTTGATAATAACATCCAGTCGATTCTGAATAATATCCCGGATTAACCATCCATAACTGTGCAAACCTTTTCCTGATGGATTAACGCCTAAGTGACAGATCCGAATTATGGAAAACCCTAAAGAAGCTACAATTGCTGGTTTTTTACCCTGCCAGCCTTTAGTTATTCTAGTATGCAGATGAATTGCGAATGCGAGCCAAGTAACCAAAGCCCAAGTTTCTTTGGGATCCCAGTTCCAATGAGATCCCCATGCTTCGTTAGCCCAAACTGCTCCGGAAAGAATACCTATAGTTGAAAGAGGAAAGCCTAGACTAATAATTCGATAACTCCAATGATCTAATTGTTGAGTTAATTGGCTCTTATTATAATTAATAGATAACGGAGCAGAAGTATTTGATAAAAAACTTTCTTTTTGTTTATCATTCTCCTCAAGACTAAAAAACCAAAAATATGGCTTTGTATTAGCACCTAATACTGGAATCTCCACATGTTTTTTCGATGCAATGACTGGGAAAGCTATTGCTAATGAGGATCCACACAAAGGAGTTGCATAACTAAGCATCATCATACTTACATGCATCATTAACCAATGAGATTGTAAAGCAGGTACTAAGACTGTGGATTGTTGCATCTCTCTGGGAAGACCTAAAGTAGCAAAACCATGGGTTAACATTGCACTTGGTACAGTAATTGTACCCAACCAATTAATTTTGCTTTTATTTCCTACAATTATACTATTTTCTACAATTATATGAATCAAGCATAAACTCCATGATAAAAACATGAATGACTCATACAGATTACTGAATGGCAAATGCCCAGAGTAAGACCAACGAGTAAGTGAGAATCCTGTAATACAAATAAAAGCAATTATCATGCTTATTTGGCCTAAACTACTCAGTTTATTGTTCTTCGCAAAAACCAAAGTTCCCCAATAAAGAAGAGTTGCAAAGAAGAGAAGAAAAAAAGGTGTATGAGCTAATATATGTTCTAGAGTTACGAGTATCATCATAATGAATTAAATCTTTAAAATCATTCTGATGCGGAATCAACTAATAAGAATAAAATTTCATAATAGAATTCTATCCCGCAAATTTATAATGAGTAGATACAAAATTAATCTTGGAATTAAAATAGGATAGAATAATGGAATTTTATAAGTAAGTTTCTCCACAATATATTTTATACCTTTACATGCATAAAGAAGTACCGCCACTCGGATTCGAACCGAGATGCTCAAGCACTGCTTCCTAAGAGCAGCGTGTATACCAATTTCACCATGGCGGCCCATCAAAATGAATAATAACATAAATTAGGTTAAAATGTCAATTTAAATTGTAACGAATTTTTTTGATAAATTTGAGAGTTAATGCGAAGTCAATTTATATTAATTGAGAAAGGAAAAGAGTATAATAATTTATTTCGTTGCAACGGAGCATAGCGCAGCTGGGTAGCGTACCATCTTGGGGTGGTGGAGGTCGTGGGTTCAAATCCCACTGCTCCGAGATAAAAAATAAAAAAAAATTAATAATTATTTTATATTATGTTACTAAATATAAAATTGAAAACTTTTTTAATCTGAGATAAAAATAATTTATTCAATTTGTGGAAAATAATAAAAAGTATGGAAGGATTTTTATATCTAATACTTCTCGGATTTCTCAAAGAAAAAAAATTATTTTTATCAAAATCGTCGTATAGTTTAATAAAATTTATGAATTTTATTAAACTATTTTTTTTCCGCCGTCACAATATTAGATTTAAAAAAGATCTGAATCGACATTTTGATATTGAATTACCTTTCCATAAAATTATTTTTTATTATTCATTCTGAATAGCTTCCCCATCCGAAGTTTGTCCACATAATTGAATCTTACCAATAATCGTGGATGAGCACCATTAGATGGATGCATTTGGAAATCATAGGACAAGAAGCTGTTTGTACTAGAACCTAGAGTATCACTTTAATCATCAAATTTTTCTTAATTTTAATCATCAAATTGTTCTTAATTCTAAGGAGTAGGCGGTAGGCGCTGAAATAAATTAATCATTGGCTGGAGCATCAAATGATACTAGAATAACTTAACCATATTCTTTTTTGTAGGAAGGAATCAAAACTATGCTTGTTGACTATTATTGGGAAGTAAGTAAAATATGTTATAAATTTATCTAGAATAGTTTAACTTTGTATGGTGGACCAAGCAGCTTTTTATACTAACTTAGTATTTAGGTAATATTCGTGGTGATACTATGAAGAAAAAAAGTGGCATTTGTGTTTCTGATTGAAGTACAAGCAATTACTATGGTAGTCGTGATTCGCTCAAAATACTAGCTAGTGAATACACTTTATTTAGAAATATCATTATTTGCTGCATAGTAGAAACTACTGGAGCGACCAGTCAAAACAGATCGAGCTCGTGAAAAAGCTTCTACTGCAGCCTTATCAGCCTTTGCTGTCCATACAGCTTTACGAGTCTTCTTCTTCGATTTAGAAGTACGTTTTTTGGGTACTGCCATAATTATAAATACCTCTCAATCCTGAAATACTGGTGCAAAAACATATATCTATGGTTTTTCTTGTATATACCCACCTCTAGGGTGACCATCCTTTTAAAATACTAAAATTGGTTGTAAAATATCGAATTCAGGGTATAAAAACTAATCTTTTTGTTTATACAGATCTTTAACATCCGAACAGATGGAATCCACGACAAATCGAATTAATTTTTGTCGATGCCCTAATTTACGTCGTGTTTTCTTTTTGGAACGCATCCTATAAACGGTAATTTTGTTATCGAGACGGGAATGTAAAATCCTCCCTTTAATCATTGCACCTTTTAACCAAGGATGTCCAATATTTATTGTAGATTCATCACAAATCATTAATACTCGATAAATCAATATTTTGGAATTCGGGCCTAAATTTTCCGGGTTTAGCGATGCAAAGTGGCGAACATCATAAAATCTTCCTGGTTCTACTCGGAGTTGTTCACCCCCAGTTTCAATTACTGCGTATGCATTCATTATAAAATGTATTTTATAAATAAAAGTTATATTAAAAAAAGTAGGATTGGTAAATAACTATAATAAAACAAGTATTTTCCATTGTTTTATCTATTGTCAAGTCTTGCTATGAATAAAAAAAAAATAAATTATTTTGGTTTTAAATATTCTTATTATTCCTAATCATTTAATTAATAATAATAATAATCAATTTAATTCCTGTTAATTATTATTAGAACAAATTATCACAATTTTTCTTAATTACATTTGTATTCACACAATTAATGATTTATCAGATTTAAGATATAAATATTGTTTATTTTATTGTACTCACCAATACTATAGATTATAAATTAGAATAAAGAGTTATATTTATAGGAAAAATTTCATATGGAATCAATATATAAATATGGTTGGATCATACCCTTACTTCCACTTGTATCTTCTATTACTATAGGATTGGGATTATTTTTTTTCCCGAAGGCAACCAAGAGTCTTCGTCGTACATATGCCATTATCAGTACCTTACTGCTAAGCATAGCTATGTTTATTTCTTTCGACCTTCTTTGGCAACAAATTGCTGGTAGTCCCACCTATCGGTATTTATGGTCTTGGATTCCCGATCAAGATGTTACTCTAGAAGTAGGTTATCCAATCGATCCACTCACTTCTATTATGCTAGTATTAGTTACTACTATAGGAGTTACGGTTATGATTCACAGTGATAGTTACATGTCCCATGACCAAGGATATGTCAGGTTTTTTGCTTATCTTAGTCTCTCCACTGCTTCTATGCTAGGACTAGTTATCAGCCCCAATTTGATACAAATTTATATTTTTCGGGAATTAGTAGGAATGTGCTCCTATTTATTAATAGGTTTCTGGTTCACCCGACCAAGTGCAGCTAATGCTTGTCAAAAAGCTTTTATAACTAATCGTGTGGGAGATTTTGGATTATTATTAGGAACTTCAGGTTTTTATTGGATAACAGGCAGTTTCAAATTCGAGGATTTATTTGAACGATTTAATGAGTCGCTTGCTAATCATGAGGTTAGTTTATTTCTTGCTACTCCTTGTGCTCTTCTTTTCCCTCTGGGTCCAGTAGCTAAATCTGCACAATTTCCACTCCATGTATGGTTGCCTGATGCAATGGAAGGACCTACTCCTATTTCAGCTCCTATTCATGCTGCTACTATGGTAGCTGCAGGAATTTTTCTCGTGGCTCGAATGTTCCCGCTTTTTCAAACTTTACCTCTCGTGATGAGTTCAATTTCCTGGGTAGGTGGAGTAACAGCTTCATTAGGAGCTACTGTAGCTCTTGCTCAAAAAGATCTTAAAAGAGTTTTAGCTTATTCTACTATGTCTCAATTAGGTTATATGATGCTAGCTCTGGGTATAGGTTCCTATCGAGCCGCTTCGTTTCATCTTATTACACATGCTTATCCTAAGGCTTTATCATCTCCCGGATCTGGATCAGTAATTCATTCCATGGAACCTATTGTTGGATATTGTCCCGACAAAAGCCAAAATATAGCTCTTATGGGTGGTTTGAGAAAATATGTGCCAATCACAGGAACCACTTTTCTTTTAGGTACACTTTCTCTTTGTGGTATTCCACCTCTCGCTTGTTTCTGGTCTAAAGATGAAATTATTGCTGATAGTTGGTTATATTTTCCTATTCTTGGATGGATAGCCCGGTTCACAGCAGGATTAACTGGATTTTATACGTTTCGTATGTATTCCCTTACTCTCGAAGGAGATTTTCGTGCCAATCCATCCAAAAATTTAATTTCTTCTTATGTCTCTCCATGGGAAAATTCACGATTTGGAACATCTAGTCAAAAACAAACGGATTCTGCATTGCCGCTTGCGCAGAATAGGATAGAATCATTTGACCCTTCAGAAAATATTCAAGAATTTAGTGACAAAAATGTCAAGAATTCTGTTTCAACTCAATCTTCTCGAGAGGAATATTCTCCGCATCCTAAAGAATCAGATAATACAATGTTATTTCCTTTACTTATATTAACAATACCTACTTTGTTGGTTGGATTTATAGGAGTTCCTTCTTATCAAGAAGAAATGGGTCCCGATTTATTATCTCATTGGCTAGATCCATCATTGAGTCTTTCTAATCAAATAAATTATGAAAATTGGTTATTAGAATTTATAGCAAATGCAACTGTTTCAGTTGGTACAGCATCTCTGGGAATATTTACTGCTTCCATTCTGTACGGACCCATTCCTTTTTTTCCGCGGGACCTACGGCAAAAAACTGATCTTCAATTAGAAGGAATTCTAGGTCATTTTTCAAGTCTTCTATATAATTGGTCATATTCCCGAGGTTATATAGATGGATATTACAATATAGTGTTTATCAAAGGTACACGAATATTAGCTAAAATAATTTCTTTTTTTGATCAATGGATCATCGATGGAATTGTCAATGGCGTCGGTATTTCAGGTTCGTTCGGTGGAGAAGGATCGAGATACGGAGAAGGAGGAAGAATATCCTACTATTTATTTGGATTCATATCTGGTACAATCATCTTATTATTAGTAGTAATAAATTATAAACATGATTTTTTTCCTTAAGATTCGTTTTTCTCCCTTGGTTGAACCTCCCGGGAGGGGAGGAACAAAAATAAATAAAAAATAGGGATTGATTTCCCTCACTTCCCAACTTCCCACTACCTTACCGCTTCATCCACACCAGAACCCACGGGGGCAGATCAGATAGAATCTTACGTGTTCTTCTAGCATTCGACCAGCCTATGATCCGAAGGCTATACAGCATAGAGTAAGAAGAGAGGTGAAAGGACCGACGGGGGACCTTCTCCTACTTGATTGAAAAGAAAGAATTATGTGACTTAATAGCAGTTCCAAGTGCTATAGTCTGCTTTATTTTACTCATTTGTTTGACTTAATGGAGAAGAGTCGGAAAGATAATAGGTAAAGGATGTTGAGACAACCATCCTACCATTACCTGCTAGCTTTTAGAATAAAAACAGGCCCTTTTTCTTTTGCCTTTGTCTTTTGCAGGTATGGGATGGAGTGGAAATCAATCGATATGCATCTTGGAGGGACGGTGGAGAAGATCATGGTGATGGTTGACCGCTTCCTCCCCTTCCTTGTATCAGCAGAGGCTCTTACCGGGGAGGCGAAGGGATTGCTATCGTTACCTCTTCCCCGCTCTCCCGGGGGAGGCGAAGGGATTGCTATCGTTACCTTTTTTCCGTATAATAGAGGGTAGGGTGCACGCAAAGTTCCCAAAGTTCTGAAGAAAGCTTTGAGTTTTTCAGCGGTTCATGCATGCACTGGTCATAGGTCGGTTCAAAGAACAAGAGTCTTTGAATGTATATAGAATCGAACCTTCCGCATTGTTCCTCAGTAGCTCAGTGGTAGAGCGGTCGGCTGTTAACCGATTGGTCGTAGGTTCAAATCCTACCTGAGGAGATCTATATCTTTTTTTCTTCTAAGGACTCGCTTTGACTGTTAGGAGTAGGTAAAACGTTGCTTGTCATTGTTTGTATTAATGCGGAATAGCTAAAAAACGAAAATAAGGATGTACTTTACTCACTCCCAGTAGTCTCAATAAAAACAAATGGAAACAACGGTCTCTTTGGAGTACCGAAAAGCTAAGATAAGCAAATCCATCATTCTTTGTTCTTATGGCATTGCCAGAGTATAATCGGAGTAAAGACTTTTATTTGCTTGACTCGCTACTAGCTAGTAAAACCGTTAATCTTTTTATTTGTTGAAAATCATTGATGATAGGGTCCCCGCATACCGTCAATATCTTGACGTAGACCTGGGATAATATCCTGTTCCACAGCCCTAATTAGCTATTTTCGACTAGCCAATAACTACTCAGGTAATGTACGAGCAGTCTGTCAAAGATGCAGTCATCAATTCTCTTG